TGTAACTCTGGTTTTCGATTATAAAAGATGGAATAGACCAAATCGATATATAAAAAATGATAAAATTGAAAATACTGTAAGAAATGAAATGTCACAATATTTTTTTTATACATGCCAAAGTGATGGAAAAGAACGAATATCTTTTACATATCCCCCCAACCTTTCAACTTTTTTTGAAATGATCCAAAAAAAGCTCCCTTCATTTACAACTACAACAGAAAAAACACCCTCGGGGCAAGTTTCTATTTGTTGGAGTTTGATCAATGAAGAAAAAAAGGAAAACTTAAAAAACGAATTTTTAAATCGAATTGAAGCTTTAGATAAGGAATGGTCTATTGAAAATATACTGGAAAAAACGACTCGATTTTGTCATAACGAAACTAAAAAAGAATATTTACCTAAAATTTATGATCCATTTTTGCATGGGATCTCTCGCGGAAGAATAAAAAAATTATCTCCATTCCAAATCATAACCAAAACCTATAAAAAAAAGAATATAAGAGGATCTTGGATAAACAAGATTCATGGTATACTTCTGAAGATTAATTCTCACAAATTTGAGCAAACAATAGAAAAATTTAATAGAAAGTCTTTATCAATAGAGAAAAAACTTGATTTTTTTTCAGAACCCCAAGAAGAAAAAATTAATTCAGAAGAAGAAATAAAAATTTTCAAATTTTTATTTGATGTCGTTATAATTGATAATAATGATGAAACTCTTATAAAAAATTTTATTGATTTCATGGAAATCAATAAAAAAGTTCCTCGATGGTCATACAAATTAACAAGTGAGTTGGAAGAATTGGAAGGCGAAGCTGAAGAAAATGTACCAACGGAGCCTGGATTTCGTTCAAGAAAAGCAAAACGTGTAGTGGTTTTTACTGATCAAGAGCCGCATAACGAGATTTATACTAATCTCAAAGATAATCAAAATTCTGATCAACAAGATGAAATGGCTTTGATCCGTTATTCACAACAATCTGATTTTCGTCGAGAGATAATTAAAGGATCCATGCGTTCCCAAAGACGTAAAACTGTTATTTGGGAATTTTTTCAAGCAAAAGCACATTCGCCTCTTTTTTTTGATAGAATAGATAAACTTTTTTTTTTTTCGTTTGATATATGGGGGCTAAAAAAAAAAATTCTTAGAAATTTCATGTGGAAAAAAAAAAAAAAAATTGCTAAAAAAGAAGAAGAACAATCAAAAATAGAAGAAAAAAGACGGATAGAAATTGCGGAAACTTGGGATAGCTTCCTATTTGCTCAAATACTAAGAGGTTCTCTCTTAGTAACTCAATCTATTCTTAGAAAATATATTATATTACCTTTATTGATAATAATTAAAAATAGCATCCGTATGTTATTATTTCAATTTCCCGAGTGGTCTGAGGATTTAAAGGATTGGAAACGTGAAATGCATGTTAAATGTACTTATAATGGGGTTCAACTATCCGAAACAGAATTTCCAAGAAACTGGTTAACGGATGGTATTCAGATAAAAATCCTATTTCCGTTTTATCTTAAACCTTGGCATCAATCTAAATTTCAATCATCTCAGAAGGCTCGACTAAAAAAAACAAAAGGAGAAAAAAATGATTTTTGTTTTTTAACGGTTTGGGGACTGGAAACTGACCTACCTTTTGGTTCTGCCAAAACAAAGCCTTCTTTTTTTGAACCCATTTTTAAAGAATTAAAAAAAAGAATCAAAAAATCCAAAACGAAGTCTTTTCTGGTTTTAAGCATTTTCAAAGAAAGAGCAACAATTTTCCTAAAAGTGGCAAAAGAAATTAAAAACTGGATTATAAAAAACTTGCTTTTTATAAAAGGAAAAATAAAAAACCTTTCAAAACGAAATAGAATTCCATTAGTTGGTCTGAGAGAAATATATGAATTAAATGAAACTAAAAAAGATTCAATAATGAATAATCAGACGATTCATGAACTATCTGTTCAAAAAAAATCCATGGAGAGGACAAATCCTTCACTCAGCGAAAACAAAATAAAAAATGTGAGTGATAGAATAAAGACAATCAGAAATCAAACAGAAGAAATTTCAAAAGAAAAAGAAAAACTAACTAATAGTTGTAACAAAACGTGTTATGATTCTAAAAAATTTGAGTCATCGACAAAAAGTTGGCAGACATTCAAAAGAAAAAATACTCGATTAATTCGTAAATCTGTTTTTTTTATAAAATTTTGCGTTGAACAACTGTCTATAACTCTTTTTCTAGGTATCATTAATATTCCAAGAATTACTACACAATTTTTTTTTGAATCAACAAAAAAAATTCTTGATAGATATATTTACAAGAATGACGAAAATAAAGAAAAAAAAAAAAAAAAAAATACCATTTATTTTATTTCGACTATAAAAAATTTCATATTCAATTTCAAAAAAAAAAAATTTAGTTATGACTTATGCTCTTTATCACAAGCATATGTATTTTACAAATTATCACAAATTCAAGTTAGTAACTTTTCTAAATTAAAGGCTTTTTTTGAATATAACATATACATAACATCCTTTTTTGTTAAGAATCAAATAAAGGATTTTTTTCAAGAACAAGGAATCTTTCATTATGAATCGAAAGATAAAACCCTTTTAAATTCCGAAGTAAATCAATGGAAAAACTGGTTACGAGGTCAGTCTCAATATAATTTACCTCAGATTGCATGGGCTAGATTAGTAACAAAAAAATGGAAAAAGAAAATAAACCAAGACTCTCTAGTGCTAAATCCAAGTTTAACCAAAGTGGATTCATATGAAAAAAAAATTTTTGATAATTACAAAAAACAAAAATTTTTTAAGGCTAACTCGTTTTTCAATCCAAAACATAATTTAAAAAAGGATTATATATATAATCTTTTTTGCTACAAATCTATTTATTCAGAAAAAAATTTTGATATGTCTATAGGTATTGCTCTAGATAATTGTTTAGTTTCTTGTTTTCTAGAAAAATATAATATTCGGGATATAGGGGAAATTAGGCATAGAAAATATTTGGATTGGAGAATTCTCAACTTTTGGTTTAGAAAAAAAGTAACTATTGAGTCTGATACCAAGAGTAAAAAAAAATATATTAAGACTAAAGTTCAGAATTATCAAAGAATTAATAAAATAACTAAGACGGGTCTTGCCAATCAAAAAAGAAACTTTTTTGATTGGATGGGAATGAATGAAGCAATACCAAATCATCATATAAAAAATTTTGACTTTTTTTTCTTTCCAGAATTTTTCTTATTTTCTAGTACATATAAAATGAAACCGTGGATCATACCAATTAAATTACTTCTTTTAAATTTTAATGAAACAAAAAATGTGAATAAACCGATCACTCTAAATAAAAAAGGTTTTATACCATCAAACGAAAAAAAATCCCTTCGATTTTATAATCTAAATAAAGAAGAAAACGAATCGGCAGGTCAAGAAGAGTTTGAATCAAATAAAGAAACAAAAAGAAATACCAAATCAGCTCTATCAAACCAAGAAAAAAATATTAAAGAAAATTATGCAGAATCGAAGATAAAAAAACGTAAAAATAAAAAACAACCAAAAAGCAATACCGAAGCGGAACTTGATTTATTTCTAAAAAGGTATTCGCGTTTTCAATTGCGATGGAATTGTTTTTTTAATCAAAAAATTCTCAATAATATAAAAGTATACTGTCTTTTGGTTAGACTAAAAAATCCAAACGAGATAGCGATATCTTCTATTGAAAGAGGAGAGATGAGCCTGGATATTCTAATGATTGAGAAGAATTTCACTTTTGCAAAATTAATGAAAAAAGGAATATTTATTATTGAACCTGTCTGTTTGTCTGTACAAAACGATGGACAACTTATTATATATAGAACCATAGGGATTTCATTGGTTCATAAAAATAAACACAAAATAAGTAAAAGATCAAAAAACAAAAGCTATATTGATAAAAAAAAAAATTATGATTTCTTTGTCCCTGAAAATATCCTACCCCCTAAACGACGTAGAGAATTTAGAATTCTAATTTGTTTAAACTTAAAAAAAAAAAATGCGAGGGATAGAAATTCAAGATTTGATACGAATATTCAAAACTTGACCACAGTTTTGTATAAAAAGAAAGATCTTGATAAGGATAAAAAAAACCTAATTAAATTAAAATCCTTTCTTTGGCCCAATTTTCGATTAGAAGATTTAGCTTGTATGAACCGCTATTGGTTTAATACTACTAACGGAAATCATTTCAGTATGATAAGAATACATATGTATACGCGATTTCAAATTCATTAATGATAGATCTTTTTTTTTTTTACTTTTTTTTTACTATATATAATATATAAGTTACGGTATATGAAAACAATTGTATGCACAAAAATGAAGGATTGTTTTAAATTCAATCTTTATGCATAAGATTCATTTAATTAATGACATAGATAACAATCAGAGCAGATCCATAAATAAATTAACAGAATCCTCCTTTTTTAGATCAAATTTAGACTTTTTTTTTATAAAATTAAGAATTAAGAAGTTGATAATTAAATTCGGATCCTTGTACAAAAAAACTACCATTATTATTACTGATCAGTAAAATTCATATCTTTCAATTCATATTAAAAAGGGAAGGATTTCTTTTTATGATAAAAAATACATTCATTTCATTTCAAGAAAAAAAAGAAGAAAGCAGGGGATCTGTTGAATTTCAAGTATTCAGTTTCACTAATAAGATACGAAGGCTTACTTCACATTTGGAATTGCACAGAAAAGATTATTTATCTCAGAGGGGTCTACGAAAAATTCTGGGAAAACGTCAACGACTGCTGGCTTATTTGTCAAAAAAAAATAGAGTACGTTATAAAGAATTAATTAATCAGTTGAATATTCGGGAATTAAAAACTCGTTAAATTACAAAATTGTGAATTTAGTTAATTTTTTAGATCTTGAATTTTTTAATAAACTTCTTTTTGAGCAATCTAATTCATGCCAGAACGAATCAAGGAAAAACTTATGAAGAGACCAGTTACAGGAAAAGATCTTATGATAGTCAATATGGGACCTCACCACCCATCCATGCATGGTGTTCTTCGCTTAATTGTTACTCTAGATGGTGAGGATGTTGTTGACTGTGAACCCATATTGGGTTATTTACACAGAGGAATGGAAAAAATTGCAGAAAACCGAGCAATTATACAATATTTACCTTATGTAACGCGGTGGGATTATTTAGCTACTATGTTTACAGAAGCAATAACAGTAAATGGACCAGAACAATTGGGAAATATTCAAGTTCCTAAAAGGGCCAGCTATATCAGAGTAATTATGCTGGAATTGAGTCGTATAGCTTCTCATCTGTTATGGCTTGGCCCTTTTATGGCAGATATTGGGGCACAGACGCCCTTTTTCTATATTTTCAGAGAACGAGAATTTGTATATGATCTATTCGAAGCTGCCACCGGTATGAGAATGATGCATAATTTTTTTCGTATTGGAGGAATAGCGGCTGATTTACCTTATGGTTGGATAGATAAATGCTTGGATTTTTGTGATTATTTTTTAACAGAGGTTGTTGAATATCAAAAACTGATTACACGAAATCCTATTTTTTTAGAACGAGTTGAAGGCGTTGGGATTATTGGTGGGGAAGAAGCAATAAATTGGGGTTTATCCGGACCAATGCTACGCGCATCCGGAATACCGTGGGATCTTCGTAAAGTTGATCGTTATGAGTCTTACGATGAATTTGAATGGGAAATTCAGTGGCAAAAACAAGGAGATTCATTAGCGCGTTATTTAGTACGACTTAGCGAAATGACAGAATCCATCAAAATTATTCAACAGGCTCTGGAAGGACTTCCGGGGGGTCCCTATGAGAATTTAGAAAGCAGAGGCTTTGACAAAAAAAGGAATCCAGAGTGGAATGATTTTGAATATCGATTCATTAGTAAAAAACCTTCCCCTACTTTTGAATTATCGAAACAAGAACTTTATGTAAGAGTTGAAGCTCCAAAAGGGGAATTGGGAATTTTTCTCATAGGAGATCAAAGCGGTTTTCCTTGGAGATGGAAAATCCGACCGCCGGGTTTTATTAATTTGCAAATTCTTCCTGAACTAGTTAAAAGAATGAAATTGGCTGATATTATGACGATACTCGGTAGCATAGATATAATTATGGGAGAAGTTGATCGTTAAAATGATAATTTATGCAACAGAAGTACAAACTATAAATTCTTTTGTTAGATTGGAATCTTTAAAAGAGGTCTATGGACTCATATGGATATTTGTCCCTATATTTTCTCTTGTATTGGGAATCATAACAGGTGTACTAGTAATTGTGTGGTTAGAAAGAGAAATATCTGCAGGGATACAACAACGTATTGGACCTGAATACGCCGGCCCGTTGGGAATTCTTCAAGCTCTAGCCGACGGGACAAAACTACTTTTCAAAGAAGATCTTCGTCCATCTAGAGGAAATACTCCTTTATTTAGTATTGGACCATCTATAGCAGTTATCTCTATTTTACTAAGTTATTCAGTAATTCCCTTTAGCAATCACCTTGTTTTAGCGGATCTCAATATAGGTATTTTTTTATGGATTGCCATCTCAAGTATTGCTCCGATTGGACTTCTTATGTCAGGATATGGATCAAATAATAAATATTCTTTTTTAGGTGGTCTGCGAGCTGCTGCCCAAGCGATTAGTTATGAAATACCATTAACTCTATGTGTTTTATCAATATCTCTACGTGCGATTCGTTGAAACGTTTATTTTGACTATTCCGTTTCTTCTAGACGAATAAGTGAAAAAATGGAATATATATATATATATTTATCTTTCGGGTTAATCTTAATAAAAGGAATTTGATAGTTATATATGAGTGAAAAAAAACTGCTCAGAAATTAGCAGTAAAAAGAAAAATTGAGTCTCATTTCCTATGTACAAAGGTTAAACGGAAATAAACATAAGCGTAAGAATCGCTTTACCCCAAGGTTGGTTGATTAGTCATCCTGACTTGAAGCGGGTTAAAAAAATATTAACCATATGACGTTTTCACTATCAATTATATAAATTACCATACATGTATTACAAAGTGAGCGCCAATTAGGTAAAAACGCGTGGATGGTTAGAAACACCAAAATACACAAAGAATTTGTAATAGAGATTTCCAAAATGGAAAAGGATATTTATGCATAACATAAGATAATAAAAAAAGAAGGTTAATTGGGGCTTGAAATTAGTAGAAATGATCAGGCAGTACTCCCCAAGATTCCGATTCAGAGTATGTTTCCATCCACCGATAAATGTAATGACTATCAGAAACGAAATAATCCTTTATTTTTGACTTTTTTTTCTAAAAAAGAAAGAAGAATAGGAACGAAACAAGGATATTTATTTTGATATATTTCGAAAAGAAAATAGAATTTCTATCATGAATAATAAACTAATAGGATGTCTAATTCTTTTTCGTAATTAAAAACCACGACGAGCTTAAATATCTCGTTTTATTTTTACAAGGAGTGTTTTATTAAAGAATTAAGTTATTACTCAACAAATAGAAATTAAAATTTGTAAAGGATGAGATGAATTCCGAAGCGCGTTTTTTATTATTAGAATTTGAGCAGACAGAATTCCATTGGTATAATTCGGGACCCCAGATATCTTTCTATTTAATCTATTTTAGAACACATCATATCCATCTAAATAATACTAATCTGGTCCTTAGATTTATTTATGGCCCCCGAGGAGCCGTATGAGGCGAAGATCTCATGTACGGTTTTGTAATAGCGGTGAGAATAGTAATGTTATTACCGACTAGGATTATCTAACAGTTTAAGTACAGTTGATATAGTTGAGGCACAATCAAAATATGGTTTTTGGGGATGGAATTTGTGGCGTCAACCTATAGGTTTTATCATTTTTCTAATTTCTTCCCTAGCAGAATGCGAGAGGTTACCTTTTGATTTACCAGAAGCGGAAGAAGAATTAATAGCAGGTTATCAAACTGAATATTCCGGTATCAAATTTGGTTTATTTTACGTTGCTTCTTATCTAAATCTATTAATTTCCTCCTTATTTGTAACAGTTCTATACTTAGGCGGTTGGAATATTTCTATTCCGTATATATCTATTCTGGAGCTATTTGAAAGGGATCAAATTTTTGGAACAACAATTGGTATCTTTATTACATTAGCTAAAACTTATTTGTTCTTGTTCATTTCTATCGCAACCAGATGGACTTTACCTAGGCTAAGAATGGATCAACTATTAAATCTTGGATGGAAATTTCTTTTACCTATTTCCCTTGGTAATCTATTATTAACAACTTCTTTCCAACTCTTTTCACTCTAAATTGAAAATGAATCCAACATATTCATTACTTGTTTTAAACAAGAGAAAGAAACAAAGATCAAATTATTCATAGATAATTACAATATGCTTCCTATGATAAACGGGTTCATGAATTATGGTCAACAAACCCTACGAGCTGCAAGGTATATTGGTCAGGGTTTCATGATTACCTTATCCCACACAAATCGTTTACCTGTAACTATTCAATATCCCTATGAAAAATTAATAACATCAGAACGTTTCCGCGGTCGAATCCATTTCGAATTTGATAAATGCATTGCTTGTGAAGTATGTGTTCGAGTATGTCCTATAGATCTGCCTGTTGTTGAGTGGAAATTGGAAACAAATATTCGAAAAAAACGATTGCTTAATTACAGTATTGATTTTGGAATTTGTATATTTTGTGGTAATTGTGTTGAGTATTGTCCAACAAATTGTTTGTCAATGACTGAAGAATATGAATTTTCAACTTATGATCGTCACGAGTTGAATTATAATCAAATAGCTTTGGGTCGTTTACCAATGTCAGTAATTGACGATTACACTATTCGAACAATTTTGAATTCACCTCAAATAAAAAATGGGTAAACCCATTAATTTTATTAAAAAAAGAATAAAAAACCAAAGAATAAAAAACCGTTGAATTATATATAAAAACTTTTATTTATAGAATAATATTAAGTATTAAGGCTCATATTACGAATATAATATATTCGTAATTACTTTCTTGAAATAGATAGGTTTAAAATATTAGAATAAAAAAAGTGAAACTGTCTAATAATTGTATCTACATCAATTAATATCCATTAGATTCTAATTTAACTCTATTAGAAACATATTAAAAAAAAATTCCCCGGTTAAATTAATAAGGTCATGAAAAGGATTTCGATTTTTTTCTTTTTTTAATAATATAATGGATTTGCCTGGACCAATACATGATTTTCTTTTAGTTTTTCTGGGATCCGGTCTTCTAGTAGGAGGTCTGGGAGTGGTATTACTCCCTAATCCAATATTTTCAGCTTTTTGCTTAGGATTTGTTCTTGTTTGTATATCTTTATTGTATATTCTAGCAAATTCCCATTTTGTAGCTGCTGCACAACTCCTTATTTACGTGGGGGCCATAAATGTTTTAATCATATTTGCTGTGATGTTCATGAATGATTCAGAATATTCAACAGATTTCAATCTGTGGACTGTTGGGAATGGGATTACTTCATTGGTTTGTACAACTATTCTTTTTGCATTAATTTCTACTATTCTCGATACATCATGGTACGGGATTATTTGGACTACAAGATTAAACCAGATTTTAGAGCAAGATTTAATAAGTAATAGTCAACAAATAGGAATTCATTTATCAACAGATTTTTTTCTTCCATTTGAACTCATTTCAATAATTCTTTTAGTTGCTTTGATAGGTGCAATTTCTGTGGCTCGTCAATAAAAAAAGTTCTAATTAGTAAAGACCAAAGAAAATTTTGTGTTTGTGTATGTTATGATACTTTTTTCCGTTCATTCAATTCAATTTGATTGAATACTAGTTGATATTTAAAATATCAAATTTTATATTTGATATATATTTTAAATTTTTTCCCTAATATCGTTTTTATTCGTACTTTGTTGTTATATTCTAGTTGATTGAACCCGGTGAATTGTTTTTATTATTCATATTGAAATGAATCAAAATTGATAAGGAGTTGTTCAATGATGCTCGAACATGTACTTGTTTTGAGTGCCTATTTATTTTTGATTGGTCTTTATGGATTGATCACGAGTCGAAATATGGTTAGGGCTCTTATGTGCCTTGAACTTATACTCAATGCAGTTAATATGAATTTCGTAACATTTTCTGATTTTTTTGATAATTCCCAACTAAAAGGGGATATTTTCTGCATTTTTGTTATAGCAATTGCAGCCGCTGAAGCAGCTATTGGATTAGCTATAGTCTCGTCAATTTATCGTAACAGAAAATCAACTCGCATCAACCAATCGACTTTATTAAATAAGTAGCATAAAAAAAATTATAGGTTGAAATTTGCATATATGATAGGTTATGACTTACTAGATTATATTTGTGAAAATCTAAGAAATCAAAGTATTTTAGCCCCATTTTTTATCAATTGAGCCAGAATTAATTTTAAAAATTCTATTAAAGGAAATCATTGCTTCATCTAGTATTTTAAATATATCGTTTAGTTATAAGTTTACTAGATTGAAAATTTATGACATTCAAAAAACTATAGATCCTATGTCACATTCAGTAAAAATTTATGATACCTGTATAGGATGTACTCAGTGTGTCCGAGCATGCCCTACAGATGTATTAGAAATGATACCTTGGGATGGATGTAAAGCTAAGCAAATAGCTTCTGCTCCAAGAACCGAGGATTGTGTTGGTTGTAAGAGATGTGAATCTGCCTGTCCAACGGATTTTTTGAGCGTTCGAGTTTATTTATGGCATGAAACAACTCGGAGCATGGGTCTAGCTTATTGATACATTACCAAAAACCTCATTTGAATAAATTTAGAATACATTTGATTTTTTTTTATTGACAAGTACTCGTACTCAAAAAAGTTCAATTATATTTTTTTATTTATATATTTTTTTTTGAGTACGCGTTCTTTGGACCTGGTGTATCTTGTCTTTACCACGAATGATTTTCCTTGGTTAACAATAATTGTTGTTTTTCCAATATCTGCCGGTTCGTTAATGTTATTTCTCCCGCATAAGGGAAATAAAATCAATAAATGGTATACTATATGCATTTGTATCTTAGAACTTCTTCTAACGACCTACGCTTTTTGTTATAATTTTAAAATGGACGATCCATTAATTCAACTGTCCGAAGATTATAAATGGATCAATTTTTTTGATTTTTATTGGAGACTGGGAATAGATGGACTTTCTATAGGAACGATTTTACTAACGGGATTTATTACTACTTTAGCTACTTTAGCGGCTTTTCCAGTTACTCGGGATTCACGATTATTCCATTTCCTGATGTTAGCAATGTACAGCGGTCAAATAGGATCATTTTCTTCTCGGGATCTTTTACTTTTTTTCATCATGTGGGAATTAGAATTAATTCCCGTTTATCTCCTTTTATCCATGTGGGGTGGAAAGAAACGTCTGTATTCAGCTACAAAATTTATTTTATACACTGCAGGAAGTTCTATTTTTTTATTAATAGGAGTTTTAGGTATAAGTTTATATGGTTTGAACGAACCAACATTAAATTTAGAACTATTAGCTAATCAATCCTATCCTGTCACACTCGAAATACTATTTTATATTGGATTTCTTATTGCTTTTGCCGTCAAATCACCGATTATACCTTTACATACGTGGTTACCTGACACCCACGGCGAGGCACATTACAGTACCTGTATGCTTCTCGCTGGAATCTTATTAAAAATGGGAGCATATGGGTTGGTTCGAATCAATATGGAATTATTACCTCACGCTCATTCTATGTTTTCTCCTTGGTTGATGGTAGTCGGTACAATCCAAATAATTTATGCAGCTTCAACATCTCCCGGTCAACGTAATTTAAAAAAGAGAATAGCCTATTCTTCTGTATCTCATATGGGTTTTATAATTATAGGTATTGGTTCTATAACGGATCCTGGGCTTAATGGAGCTATTTTACAAATAATCTCTCATGGATTTATTGGCGCTGCACTTTTTTTCTTGGCAGGAACGAGTTATGATAGAATCCGACTTGTTTATCTTGATGAAATGGGTGGAATGGCTATCTTCATTCCAAAGATATTTACAATGTTCACTATCTTATCGATGGCTTCCCTTGCATTACCGGGCATGAGTGGTTTTGTTGCAGAATTAATCGTTTTTTTTGGAATAATTACCAGCCAAAAATATTTCTTAATTTCAAAAATTTTAATTATTTTTGTAATGGCAATTGGAATGATATTAACTCCTATATATTTATTATCTATGTCACGTCAAATGTTCTATGGATACAAGTTAATTAATGCCAAAAACTTTTCGTTTTTTGATTCTGGACCCCGAGAGTTATTTCTTTCAATCTCTATTCTTCTACCCATAATTGGTATTGGGATTTATCCTGATTTTGTGCTCTCATTAGCAAGTGACAAGGTTGAATCCATTTTATCTAATTATTTTTATGGATAGTTTATGGATAGTTTTCAGGAAATAAAAAAAAACATTAAATTGAATTATAATAAGAAGTCTTTGTTTTTTGTGTTGTAAGAACCTTTTGAATCATTGTACTACTTGATTCAAAAGGTTCTTGATGATTTACTACTAAAATTCAATTCTATTTCTTAACTTAATATGAAGTTATATATAGATGCTATTCTTTTTTATTTGGATTCTTTTCTTTTTTGGTTAATGTTTTAGTTAATTTGATGTAAATGAACCATAACTATGTAAACCTATTCCTAAAAGATTGACGCCAAAATAGCATATCCAAATTAAAAGAAAGCCTATCGAAGCCACAATTGCAGAATTTATACCTCGAACATTCCTAGTTGTTTTAATATGTAAATAAATTGCGAATATGGTCCAAGTAATAAATGCCCAGGTTTCTTTTGGATCCCAATTCCAATATGAACCCCATGTTTCATTAGCCCATACAGCTCCTGAAAGAATGCCGATGGTTAAAAAGATAAATCCAAGACTAATAATACGAAAACTCCAATAATCTAACTGTTCAATCAATTGATACCTATAATAATTTCTAGAAAAACTAAAATTAATGTTTTGTTGTAGTAAAATAGAATTTCTTTCGTTTATGTAGTAAAGTACATCAAAAGAAAATAATTCATTTAATAAAAATTTTTTTTTCATATTATTTTTCCAAAAAATAGATCTGACTTTGCGAAATGTAATGACTAGAAGAGCTATTGATAATAATGATCCGCATAACAGAGCGCCATAGCCTAATATCATCATACTTACGTGCATCATTAACCACTGGGACTGGAGAGCTGGTACTAATATTGCAGACTGAGGCATTTTGTTTAAAAGACCTGAAGTAGCAAAACCTTGAATAAAAATAGCACTTGGCGCAGTTATTGCGTTTAAGTGATTTTTTTTTTTTTTATTAAAATAGCAAACCATATGAATAATTGAAAAAGCCCATGAAAGAAAAATTAATGATTCATATAAATTGCTTAATGGAAAATGTCCTGAATAAATCCAACGCGTTAATAATAATCCTGTTATACAAAAAAACGTAATTACGATTCCTTTATCTGATGAATCAAAAAATCCTATGATTTCATCTAAATTAACTAATAAAGTTAAAAAATAAATTGTTAGTACAATTGAAACGACCGAAAAAGATATATGAGTTAATATATGCTCTAAAATTGAAAAAATCATAAAAAATTTGTTAAAAATTAATAAATTAATACTAGGTTTTACCCGATTTTAGAAAAAAAAGTCGGGTATTAATTTGATTATAAAACTTATAATATCTCTTTTATAAGATCTTATGCCGCTACTCGGACTCGAACCGAGATGCTCTAGCACTGCTTCCTAAGAGCAGCGTGTCTACCAATTTCACCATAGCGGCAACTTGTTCAAAACAATACTAACAAGTTTTGACTCAATCGTCGAGTAAATAAAGAAGCCAATTCAATTTCAATGGAATTTACAATTCATTTCATAAAAAAAAAATGTTTTTTCTAAAAATTAAAACTTCTCCAAAATCCTTAGAAATTTAAAATAAACGAAGATTTGCCTAAGTTGCTCAAGAGAAATGAAAAAAAATAATTATCAAAATATCTATTTTCATGCATCTTTTTATATTGTACAAACATAAGATTTTTTTATCACTTTAAAATAATATATGATATTATTACTTATTATTTTTATTATCTAATATTCACTTAATTGTGGATAGATGCTTTTATAACTTTGATTCCAAGTTTTGATTCCAAGTAAAGAAGAGAAGAATTCAGAATAAATAAAAATTCCTAAAGGTATAAAGTGAAAAAATTTTCACTTAAATTAATTAATTAATTTCAAGAACCTATTGATTTCGCTTAAAGATCTTGTATTTCCTCTTAAGAGGAAATACAAGATCTTTATTTATTATTTTAGTGATGGGGAAAATCAAAATCCCTCCTTTTGGAAATATACAAATTGGAAATATAAAAAAATAAATAGGAACCAAAAAAAGAAAGGTTCCTATTTATTTTTTTATATGTATTCTAAAAAATTTGTTTTTAAGTTAGGCTAATTATAATTATTCTAGTGTTTTTTATTTATTTTGTTGTACAAAAAAACTTTTGGAATTACCTGTAGAAAGCGATTTCCCTAAGGAAATCGCTTTCAACGATGTCCAATATCCCTTCCTTTTCCAAATTTTTTTACGAATACGCTTTTTCGAGATAGAAGTACGTTTTTTTGGAACTGCCATTCAAAAATGAAAAAAGTTTTTCAGTGGTATAATTGGATGTCAAAGACATTTATTATTCTATTCTTTCGTACTCCATATCGAGTTATTTTTTCTTTCAAATTTTATTATATATTATTTTTAAAACAAAACAGACATTCAAAAGTTTAAAATCCAACTTTTTTTTACCTTTTTTTTTTTTTAACGTTTGAAATCCGTATTAGAGTGCTAATTTAATTAATCTATACTGATAGATTATATTATAAAAAAAATTATTAAATTTCTTCACTTAATATGTAAAAAAAATATTGATTATAATAATATTTTTTGAAAACAAAAAAAAAAGCTCACTTAGTGTACTGGAAGACAATAACTAAATTCCATAATGAAAATTAATTCCTTAATAATTCTAAATAATCAAACTAAAATAACTTTTTTAAGTAAAGTTTTTTGATTATATAATTAAATAATTAATATTAAGTATTTTTTTGTCGTGTAAATCTTTGTTCTATTCTTAATATATGTATATAAATTATTGTAATACGGAATTAGAATTCACTTTTTCTGTATCTGCATAAAATCACAATTTTATTTCAATTTTATTTAGTAATTTAGTAGTAAAAAAAAAAAAAAGACAAATCATTTTTTTTTAGAGTAACTTAGTAATATTCTTTAATCACTTCTAATTTTTTGATTTGAATATATATTTCTTTTCAAAGGTTTATGAACGATTATACTAATTCGAAAAAAAATTCTATTTAGATTTCAAATCACGTGCTTTTTTATTATCCCCTTTTGAAAAAAAAATATATATATATACAAACCAGTGAATAAGAAATAATAAATTTAAGAATAAAATAAAAAGGGTTTTTTATTTTATGGAACATACATACCAATATTCATGGATCATCCCTTTCATTCCACTTCCAGTACCGATTTTACTAGGAGTTGGGCTTCTACTTTTTCCGACAGCAACAAAAAACCTTCGACGTATGTGGACTTTTCTGAGTATTTTTTTGTTAAGTATAGTTATGATCTTTTCACTCTATCTATCTATTCAACAAATTTTTCTAAGTTGCATTCATCAAAATGTATGGTCTTGGACCATAAATAATGAATTTTCTTTTGAGTTCGGTTACTTTATTGATCCACTTACTTCTATTATGTCAATATTAATTACAACTGTTGGAATTTTTGTTCTGATTTATAGTGATAATTATATGTCTCATGATCAAGGATATCTGAGGTTTTTTGCTTATATGGGTTTTTTTAATACTTCAATGTTAGGATTAGTTACTAGTTCTAATTTGATCCAAGTTTATTTTTTTTGGGAATTAGTTGGAATGTGTTCATATTTATTAATAGGTTTTTGGTTCACACGACCTATTGCAGCGAATGCCTGTCAAAAAGCTTTTGTAACTAATCGTGTAGGGGATTTTGGTTTATTATTAGGAATTTTAGGTCTTTATTGGATAACTGGTAGTTTCGAATTTCAGGATTTGTTCGAAATATTCAATAATTTAATTTTAAATAATCGAGTAAATCTCTTATTCCTTACTTTGTGTGCATTTCTATTATTTGTGGGTCCTATTGCTAAATCTGCACAATTTCCTCTTCATGTATGGTTGCCTGATGCCATGGAGGGCCCTACTCCTATTTCGGCTCTTATACATGCTGCTACTATGGTAGCGGCGGGAATTTTTCTTGTAGCTCGTCTTCTTCCTCTTTTTATAGTTATCCCTTCTATAATGTATATAATATCTTTGATAGGTATAATAACCGTACTCTTAGGAGCTACTTTAGCTCTTGCTCAAAAAGATATTAAGAGAGGTTTAGCCTATTCTACAATGTCTCAACTGGGTTATATGATGTTAGCTCTAGGTATGGGGTCTTATCGATCTGCTTTATTTCATTTGATTACTCATGCTTATTCGAAAGCTTTGTTGTTTTTAGGATCTGGATCCATTATTCATTCAATGGAAGCTATAGTTGGATATTCTCCCGATAAAAGTCAGAATATGATTCTTATGGGTGGTTTGACAAAACATGTGCCGATTACAAAAACTGCCTTTTTAGTAGGAACACTTTCGCTTTGTGGTATTCCTCCCCTTGCTTGTTTTTGGTCTAAAGATGAAATTCTTAATGATAGTTTGTTATTTTCGCCAATTTTTGCAATAATAGCTTGTTCAACAGCGGGATTAACCGCATTTTATATGTTTCGGATTTATTTACTTACTTTTGAAGGACATTTAAACACTTATTTTATAAATTACAGTGGAAAAAAAAGTAGCTCCTTCTATTCAATCTCTTTATGGGGTAAAGAAGAAGATAAAAAACTTAATAGAAATTTTTGGTTAGTACCATTATTAACAATGAATAATACGAAAAGAGCTTCTTTTTTTGGCACTAAAACATATAAAATTAGTAATAATGTAAGAAATCAAACTTTTATTACTGTTGAAAATTTTGGACTTAATACAAGAACTTTCTATTATCCCCATGAATCAGACAATACTATTCTATTTCCTATGCTTGTATTGCTTTTATTTACTTTGTTTATCGGAGCCATAGGAATTCCTTTCAATCAAGAAGGAATAGACTTTGATATATTATCAAAATTATTAACGCCGTCGATAAACCTTTTGCATACCAATTCAGAAAATTTTGTAGATTGGTATGAATTTTTAAAAAATGCAATTTTTTCAGTCAGTATAGCCTTGTTTGGAATATTTATAGCATACTATTTATATAAGCCTTTTTATTCATCTAAATTAAATTTAACCTTACTTAATT